TAGAAAAACCCATTTTTGAAGATTTCGATTTGACACAAGAATAGGGATCTAGTCACACTTATCAAATTGGGATTGAAAAAAGCAAAGAGGGGGTAAAGCCAAATAGCCTTCTTCACAATATACATATTAGAGATGCGATAAAAGGAATTCCAGGCATATCTTATATGGGGGAAAGGGATGTAAACAATTCAATTTCATACTTTTTTTGATCATACCTAACCCCAATGGTCAGAAAGAATTTCCTTCTTTTTTACGAATTTGATGTTGATAAATCCACGGATCTAGAAATTCATCTCAGACAATTGAACCTTCTCAAACTGTTTCTTTTTAAGAACCAAAAAGATTTGTGCCAAAACAATAAATGCAAAGAAGAACAAAAGGCCCTGAACACGTAATGGGTCTTGAAGTACTATTTCCACATCCCCCTGACCAAACCCCCCCACATTAGGATTACTTGTTAATGGTTGATCGAGTTTAATGGATTCACCCTCTGAAACAAGAAGTTCTGGTCCTGGAGGGATAATATCAACCACTTGGCGCCCGTCCGATAGATCTGTTATGGTTATTTCGTATCCCCCTTTTTCTTTTCGTATGATTTTGCTTACTATACCCGCTGCCGTAGCATTATAAACTGTATTGTTACTTTTGCTACCGTCAGGATAAATCTGACCCCTTCCCCTGTTTCCGCCTACATATATCGGATATTTTAAGAAATGAATATTCTTATTAGTAGCAGGGTCTGGGGAAAGAATCGGAAAGGTAATTTCACTATATTTCTGACCAGAAACGGGGCCTATAACAAGAATATTTTTTTTAGTAGGGCGATAACTCTGAAAAGACAGATTGCCTATCTTTTCTTTCATCTCAGGCGAAATACGATCGGGTGGGGCTAATTCAAAGCCCTCCGGTAAAATAAGAACAGCCCCTACATTCAAGGCGCCTTTCTTACCATTAGCAAGAACTTGTTTCAGTTGCATATCATAAGGAATTCGAACAACTGCTTCAAATACAGTATCCGGAAGTACCGCTTGTGGAACCTCAATATCCACGGGCTTATTAGCTAAATGGCAATTAGCACATACAATACGCCCAGTTGCTTCTCGTGGATTTTCATAACCCTGCTGTGCAAAAATGGGATATGCGTTTGAAATGGATGCGCCGGTTATTATATATATCATGAACGATACGGAAATAGATCGCGTAATCTTTTCCTTTATCCAAGAAAGGGTATTTTTAGTTTGCATGGTCCAATCATTGATCCCGAAAATTGCTACAATAAAATTTTGTAGGTCGCTAGTCTAGCCCCTTATCCACGATTTTGCTATTTACTGTATACTAAAAATACTAAAAATTTTTTATCCAAAGATAGCAGCAATTCCCCCCCCTCGATGGGTAGAAGGAGTAATGTAAGTTCGACTTTGCATGCTTATATACAAAGTAAGAAACTTTATATTAGAATTGGATCAATGCATTTTTTTCAGTCAGTCATTGAATGATAAATAACTACAAGTGACGGAGATACACGATTTAAATAACGAAAGATCCAATATTTCAAAATTGTATCTAGAATGACAGGAAGGGCGGAAACAAGACCAGATATAATTTGATCATTATGAGCAAACCCAAAATCCTTGTAGATATAATCAATCATTAGTTCCCAACCGTGGGGTGAATGAAATCCGATACAGAAATCAGTTAATAAAAGAATCAAAAAAGCTTTTATTGTGTCACTTAAATTAGATAGGAATTCTTGAACCCAAGAGTTAATAATAACGAGTTCCTCATTACTTAAAATGGAATAACTACTTAGAATAAAGAAATAAATTATATTTGTCGAGAAGTGCAAAATCATATGGATACAATCTTCATTGTGCATATTGATCAATTGGATCGTTTCTTTGTGGATTCCTATATGAAGTTTTTGTAGATGTGTTTCCGGGTATTTTTTGTATTCTTTTATCATTTCGTCCAAAAAGAAGATTTCCTCTAATTCTATGAATTGTCCTAGAATACTCTTTTCTTGAATGTCATTCAAGAAAGTTTCGGATTGCCCAGTATTCCACCAATTTGTAACCCAGGATTTCAGACTTTTATTAAATGAGAGTGAAATCCACCAAGGCAAAAATATTATAGATGCAAGATATAGAAGGGGAATGAATGCTTTCTTTTTTTTTTTTGACATTTTTTTTTTTGTATCTGTGAATGGTTAATGAACCCACCTCTTTCATTGACTCTAGGCGATCTGATCTTTCTATCAAGGAGGAGTTCCATTATAAAATAGATAGCGAATTGATTCTCTGTTTTTTTCTTTTTTATTAAGTGCTTAGCCCTTGAATCTAAAATACAGAAGTCAAAAATATGATAAGAATCCACTTCGAATTCGCGTGAAAAATATATAGAATATTATTTCCAGAGATTTCAATTGATCCAATTCGAAGCAATTGTCCTCTTTCGATAAATGCTCGAAAGAACCGCCTCGAGTAATGAATATTATTCTATGCGGATTTCGAGACGAAAGAATCCTCATAAAAATAGCAAATATGTCAAAAAAATTTCAGGACTAACTATAGTTATAGTATGGATAGTCCTGAAAAAATTAAGGAAATTTTATGAAGAATATTATGATGATCAAAAAAAGACAGAAACAAAAGGGTATCGTGACATTCTAAGAAAGAGGTTGAATTGTTTGGTTCTTAAAGAGCACAAAAGAAAGGATAAAAGAAAGGGTGATTGACAAAAGAAAGTAGAAAAAATTGATAAGATATAATCCGTCTGTCTCTAACGTATCAATTCCAATTATTGAAAATAAAAAAAAGAGAAAGTCTTTATTCCGAAAGACTTTTATTTTGATAAATGAGATCAATCTATTATTTCGATTTGTTACTTCGTTTTGTTGCTGAATTGAGTTGTGTGGCTTTAATTGACAGACGCAATTTTTTTTTGAACAAAAAAGAATTGTTTCGTTTTGTTTTAGGTTATGACTCTTACGTATACGCCTGCTTTGGCTCGAAGAATGAATGGGGATTCTGAAGAAAGTTCAGTTAGGTTATGCTCTAGAAAAAGAAAATAGGGTTCTTGACTTGAGTTTTTTCCTCCTGCCGCATTTCCGTTATTCTTCATTTCTCAAAAGACTTCAATCGGTACGCGCAAGAAATAGGCTAATTCAGCAGCTTTTTGCTCAATTTCTCGCGGAGTCAAATTTTCATCAGTACGAATCAAAGGAAGGGCACCCTGACCCCTGATGTCCATATAAAGGACACGACGAACATAAATACCCTCTTTAACTTCTATTCTGATAGATTGAATATCCTTGATAAGGAATCGTAGAAAGATGCGACGGTTTTTTCCAGGGAACCCCCAACGAAAAATACACACTATTCCTTCTTTTTTATCGAATCGATCATAACCACTACCTACATTCCACACAATTGTGCACCATAAATAGAAACTAATAAAGACACCTGCAATCCCATAGAAAGACATCACGATTCCTTGCGGAAAAAAAACTATTTGCTGAGATGGAAATAAAGATATCAAATTTCTACCAAGATAGCTAGAAGTTCCAACCAATAAAAATCCTAATGAACCAAAAAAAAGGATAAAAGCCCAGCAGAAATTGCTTGTTTTTCTAGACCCCGCTATAAATTCTATCCATATAGATTCTGATGGCCAACTCATACAGACTAGATCCAGTTGCATTTTATTGGAATTGAGAGAATAAGCATGTACTGTACTTTATTTTGTATTTTTATTTTGTTTCCGAAGTAATTCTAATCAGCTAGCACTATTTGTGAACCTTTAGGAGTAATTCATCAAATTGCTTAGATCTAAAATCATCCCCTTTCCTTTATAGGACCTCCTATAAAGATCTACATACCTATTTATAGATACATGGACTTGAATTTCATCCATCTGCTCCCATCCCGGTCCATAATTACAATTCATTTACCCATATATCGTGTTTACGCATACGCATGCATAAGAGCTTTTTTTTTTATTTCTATTTGGAGAAACCACTTGTTATACAATATTCTACTAAATGGATATCCATGATATCTAAGTCTTGAAAAAATAGATCAGATTTTGTCTTGGCCCCATCGCATCTAAAAAATCTTAGTTCTTTGAACATAAAAAGATAAAGAAGCCATTGCAATTGCCGGAAATACTAGGCCCACTAAAGGCACAAAAATGGAGGGTAAGCTGTTGAGAGTTGTCATAGAATGGGTACCTCAATTTAATATTTGTACCTGTTATTGTTACTTATAAACATATATTAATTAATTAGTTTATTACTTACTACTATAACTAATTACTAAGTAATAAACTAATTAATTAATATGTAATAAGCGAGTATATATATCTAATAAAATTAGTACAAGGACTGTAGAACTAAATAAATGAACTTCACGATCGAAATATATCTGTATGATAATCCACTTTTATAAATTAAGGCTCTACTTGATTGAATTCGGAGTTCAAACGAAAAAATGGTGGAACTGAAGTAACTCACTCAGAACACCCTTTAAAAGCTTGCGTGGTACGATTTGATCGAATAAGCCCTTATCAAATAAATATTCAGCTTCCTGCGAACCCTCGGGTACTGTTTTATTCAATGTTTGTTCAATTACTCTTTTACCCGCAAATGCAATATAGGCATCGGGTTCGGCAATAATTACATCCCCCAACATACCAAAACTAGCGGTTACTCCACCAGTAGTAGGGGATGTAAGAATAGATACATAGAATAACTTTTTATTTGATTGAAAATCATATAAAGTGGAAGATATTTTAGCCATTTGCATCAAGCTTAAACTTCCTTCTTGCATGCGCGCTCCTCCGGAAGCACACACTAGAATAAGAGGTAAAAATTGATTTCTAGCATATTCGATCAAACGTGTGATTTTTTCACCTACTACAGATCCCATACTACCTCCCATAAACTGAAAATCCATAACGCCCATTGCTATAGGAATACCATTTAGTTGACCCGTACCTGTTTG